CAAAGATTAAAAACTAATTTTATTCTTTTTTTCTTTCTAATTTTTTTTCTATTATAAAAAGAAGATGAAATAATTACAATGGATTTAAAATTAAAACTTATTCTTAGATAAATCAATTGCGAAATACTTCTGTAGAGTGTCCAATATCTGTTTTACATCTTCTATTCGAAAAAATTCAATTCTCATAAGATCCTCTTGACTGTTATTCAAAAGGTCCGATAATGTATGTATATTGGACCCTTTGAGACAGTTATAGGTCCTGGAAGGCAATTCTGATTGGTCAATAAAAATACATTTCAATGGAATTCCTTTTTTGTTTTTCTTTAGATTAGTTAATCTATCTTGAAAGGTAAAAAGGGGTAGAGGAAACCCCTTTTTATTTTCTTCGAAATTAATGTCCTCTTCCTCCGCATGTAGAAAAGGAATAAATGAATCAATCAAATTACGAGAAGCTTCATAAAGTGCTTCCTTAGGAGTTAAACTTCCATTCGTCCATATTTCTAGAAAAAGTATCTCTTGTTTTTCATTCCCATTCCCATAAGAATGAATACTATGATTCGCATTTCGAACAGGCATGGATACAGCATCTATAGGATAACTTCCATCTTGAGAGTTATTTGCGGATTTCATACGATATCCGCGATCTCTCTTGATTTTTAATTCAATACACAAATCAATTGGTTCCGTCAGGTTAGCTATATGTTGTGTCGTGTCAACTATTTCCACGTAAGGTGGTGAGATGATATCTTGAGCGGTTACGTATCTAGGCCCCCTGACGCAGATGGATGCGTTTATAACTCCATACAGATTACTTCTCAATATAATTTCTTTCAAATTTAGTAAAATTTCATGTACTGATTCTTCAATACCTACTATCGTAGAATATTCATGTGCTACTTTCTCAGATTTTGCACGTGTGATACATGTTCCTTCTATTTCTCCAAGTAAAGCCCTTCGCATGGCAATACCTATGGTATCGGCTTGACCTTTCATAAGCGGGGACAGAATGAAACGACCATAATAAAGACGCTTACTGTCTACTCTTGATTCAACACATTTCCACCGTAGTGTTCGAGTGGATCCTACTACTTCCTCTCGAACCATACTATAATAAGTATTATTATAATATTTGATCAGATCATTGAATCATTTATTTCTCTTGAAATCTGTTTAATTCTTATTTTTACACACGTCTTTTTTTAGGAGGTCGACACCCATTATGTGGCATAGGTGTTACATCACGTACTAAACTTAATAGTATACCACTTCTACGAATGGCTCGTAATGCTGCATCTCTTCCGAGACCAGGGCCCTTTATCATAACTTCTGCCCGTTGCATACCCTGATCCACTACTGTACGAATAGCATTTACCGCTGCGGCTTGAGCAGCATAGGGTGTACCTCTTCTTGTGCCTTTGAATCCAGAAGTACCCGCGGAGGCCCAAGAAACCACCCGACCTCGTACATCTGTAACAGTTACAATGGTATTGTTGAAACTCGCTTGAACATGAATAACTCCTTTTGGTATTCTACGTCCATTCTTACGTGAACCAATACGTCCATTCCTACGTGAACCAATTCTTGGTATAGCTTTTGTCATATTTTATCGTCTCATAAATATGAGTCAGAAATATACAGAAAGAAAAGATACGGAGATATCCATTTCATGTTAAAACAGATCTTTTATTCTTACATGGGTCCTCCCCTTTAGAAAAGAAAGTTTTTTTTAGAAAGATTACCCTTGTCTCTGTTTATGTCTCGGATTGGAACAAATCACTATAATTCGTCCGCGCCTACGGATCAGTCGACATTTTTCACAAATTTTACGAACAGAAGTCCTTATTTTCATATTTCTTATTCCTTACTTTAATTCTGAATCTACTCTTTTGAAGAAAATAAGTTTCTTGAATATTTTTTTTTTTAACTTCGAATTGTGTCCCCATGAAAGGAATGTTTAAAAAATCACCTAATCGTTCGAATCTTTGTTGCGAAGTCTATAAATTATACGTCCTCTGGTTGAATCATAACGACTTACTTCAATTTTTACTCTATCTCCTGGTAGTATCCGTATAAAACTGCGCCGGATCCTCCCTGAAGCATAACCTAGAATTAGATCTTCATTATCTAAACGGACCCGGAACATACCGTTGGGAAGTGATTCAGTAATTAAACCTTCATGAATCAATTTTTGTTCTTTCATTCCAGGTAACCCCCTTGAAGTATCAACTAATGAAGGAAGAGGTATATAACTCACTTTTCCTCTCTATTTCACAAATGGAAAGTTAGAGATAAAATTAGGATACCAGAGGAGGAGGATCACCATATATAACACAAAATTTCTCCTCCAATTCTTTCTAGTCGAGCTTCTCGATCTGTCATTATACCTTGAGAAGTAGAAAGAATTACAATTCCCATTCCACCTAAAATCTTAGGAATTCGTTGATAGTTGGAATAAATTCGTAAACCGGGTCGGCTGATACACTTTAAAACGGTTCTATATATTCCTTTCCTAGTCTTTCTATGTCGCAGGGTTGAAACCAAGAAATATTTGTTATTTTCCTGATGTTTCCGAACATTTTCAATAAAACCTTCTCGTAGAAGTATTTTAACAATGTTTTCGGTGGTATTAGTAGATTTTATTCGAACCGTTCCTTTTTTATTCATGTCAGCATTTCTTATAGAAGTTATTATATCGGCAATAGTGTCCCTACCCATAACGAACTATAATTTTTTGTGCCTCCTAATTTTGATATAATCAACATGTTTCCTTTTTTCTTTTTTTGAATTATTAAATTTTAAAAAGTATATGCGTGAGACACAATCTATTAATTTGATCTATTTCAGATAGCCTACTATATCATAGTGTCATCTACTAGTATTTATAATACCTCGGGAGCTAATGAAATTATTTTAGTAAAACTCAACTGTCTCAATTCCCGAGCGATCGCACCAAAAACTCGAGTTCCTTTTGGATTTCCTTCTTGATCAATGACGACCGCTGCATTGTCATCATATCGTATTATCATACCGTTGTCACGTTTGAGTTCTTTACATGTACGTACAATTACAGCTCTAATGACTTCTGATCTTTCTAGAGGCATATTTGGCACTGCTTCTTTGATTACAGCAACAATAACGTCACCAATATGAGCATATCGGTGATTACCAGCTCCTATGATTCGAATACACATCAATTCTCGAGCTCCGCTGTTATCCGCTACATTCAAAAGGGTCTGAGGTTGAATCATATATTTTTTATTTGAATCTGTTATTTCAATGCAAAGGATGAAGGAAAAAAAGAAATATTGTCCGTCCAGAATAAACCTGCGGTTGTTTTTTCATCCTCAATATCCCTTTTGTTTAGTTCTACATCCCTATCGTGAAATAACAAATTGAGTTCGTATAGGCATTTTGCACGCAGCTATTGAAATAGCTGCTCTGGCTATAGTTTCTGATACTCCGCCCATTTCATAAAGTATTCGACCCGGTTTAACAACAGATACCCAATATTCGGGGGATCCCTTTCCCGAACCCATACGTGTTTCCGTAGGTCTTACTGTAACAGGTTTGTCGGGAAATATACGTACCCATATTTTTCCACCACGACGCGCATATCGTGTCATTGCTCTCCGCCCCGCTTCTATCTGTCTAGCTGTGATCCAAGCGGGTTCAAGCGCCTGAAGAGCGTATCCGCCGAAACAAATATGATTGCCTCGATAAGATATTCCCTTCATTCTTCCTCTATGTTGTTTACGAAATCTGGTTCTTTTGGGGTTATAGTTGATGGTTCTTTCTTAATTCCATCTCTATTGCAGAACCGGACATGAGAGTTTCTTCTCATCCAGCTCCTCGCGAATGAAACGATTCAATAATATTACAGATACACATGTATAATTATTATAAATATAATAATTATAATAATATAAGTAATTATAAGTAATTATAAGTAATGAATGGCATTTATTGATATTTAATTTGTTACATATTTAATTTGTTACAAAGGAAGATGTATATATAAAATATACAGCTAGACGTGTATATTATTAGATATAGAATTAGATATAGAAAATATAAAAAATGCTTCTTTTTTTAGAATATAACGTAGAATATAATGAATCCTTATTTTTACCTCTATCGAATCGCGCCAAAAAAAAATTGTAATCCAATAAATAAAGGTTTCGCGGGCGAATATTGACTCTTTCATTCGTAGGGTCAGTCAATTCATGACACCTCTCAGAATAAATCAATTTTTTCTTGGTTCGTTCCGCCATCCCACCCAATGAATTATTAGGATTCGTTTTCAATAGAATCCTATGCAGTCACAGGTTTCGTCGTTCCCATAGCTTCTCCATTAATGGTTAGGCATGAACTCTGCAATGGAGCTTCCGGCAAAATTCGTTCCCGAGTCAATCTCCTCAGTTTTTATTAACCCGAGGCTCTTTATTTTTTATTATTTATTATTTTTTTTTTTTTTCTTTTTTTTTTTTTTATATTATTTTATTTATTTATATTTCATTTATATATTTATATCAGTATTGATTATATCAGTATTAATGCTTTATCACACTGCCTTTTATGAGTTGATTCATAGACCATACATATTGGAAACATATATCATTGATATTTTTGTTCTCTCTTTCTATCATCTTTCCATTTATCCACATCCCTTTATTTTTGCTTCACAACCCATAATCAGATTTCTTTTTTATGGAAAAAATTTCAGTTGCTACAACTATATGATCCATCCACCCATATAGTGACTGTTTCTTGGGATCTTGACAATACGAAGCAATAAGTTGGTTATTAATTTATATGGTTACTAAGTTCATAGTAGGGGTTAGTCTATTTTTTTTTTTTTTTTGAATCTCAACCCTAAACTCTAAAGAAAAAACTAACGAGTCACACACTAAGCATAGCAATTATACTAAATGGTCAATCGAATTTTTATTCAACCTTATAGAATTAGAATTGTTCATTTTTGTTTGATTTAACAGAAAAAG